TCATAGAGATAGAGGACATAATTCACATGGATATAGTAAATCTCGCTTGGGCTGCTTTAATGGTAGTCTTTACGTTTTCCCTTTCACTAGTAGTATGGGGAAGGAGTGGACTCTAGAAGTACTACTAATTGAGTTTAGGAACTAAACAGTATCACTTGTTTTTATAGATCGTTCGCCAAAGTTTTTTTTATTTTAAATTTCACTATTTCAATTTAAAATTTTATTTTTAAATTGAAATAGAAATGAAAAATATCTTCATTTCGAAATTCTCTTGGATTTTAGTTGAGTAATGTATTCTATGAATAATACTCTTTCAATCAAAGAAATATTTCAATTATTTCCGTGTTCGTATTTTGAAAGTAAAAAAAGTAAAAGGAATACAAATGGTAGGAAATTTATTCCAACTGAATTCTTGAAATTTATTCCAACTGAATTCTTCATAAATTTTCTATTTCGATGAACTGACTCTTACCAAAGTTAGATATGGACCATGAGGAAGAACGGAACTTTTTTTTTTATTTTGTTTACCTCTTTACTGTTCAAAGATCAAAGAGAAAACTATTCGGTTATTCCATTACGTGGATACACATTGGGAAACAACATAGTAGTTGTCCAACGAGATACTGCACATCCTAAAATATTGTCTTGGGCGAGTCACATATTGCGCCGCTTGTTTTAGTTTTACTATTTTAGAAATTTTATTTATGTTTTGCTTGTTTTATTGAACCCATTTCATATCATGGTTCAAACGTTAAAAGTCGACGGGTTTTACTAATCCTTTTCGAAATCCGAAGAAGTCATTGATTCTTTCGATCGGGATTCATATTGAAAATAATCAGAAATCTAGGAATTCGAATCGTAAAAGTAGCTTTCGATTATTTCAAATTAATTTAATTGAAATCAACACAAATTAAATACAAATAGATAAAGTAAAGAAATAGAATTGGGATACTATATAATATACATTATCACTATATATATTATATATACGTAATTAATTATATATACGTAATTAAATCGATTTCTATATATAGAAAAGGAATATGATGATACTATTGTAGATTGATCTATATTAATCTATATTAAATTAACCCGCATTACAATACAACTTTATACACTACAATAACAATACTAGATAGTATGGTAGAAAGAAATATCTGAATCTTTCTACCATACTATCGTATCTCATAGAATACGACTGATTCTAGTCTGCCCATTTCATTTAAGACGCGAAATTTTTATCCTTTTCTAATTTTTATCCTTTTCTTCTCTGCAATTATTGATAAGAAATAAAAAATCAAGTTTAATTCAAATTAATCACCTTGGCTGACTGTTTTTACGTATATTATAAGTAAAAAAGCAGTAGGAACTAGAATAAACAGTGCAGTAGCAATAAATGCGAGAATATTTACTTCCATAATCTCATTGTTTAATTTTTCTTTAATTCGCAATAACTCGGGAGTTAATCCCATAGAGATAATAAATCTTTCGCCTGTAAATTCAATGGGATGCATTACATCTCGATGATATCGAATCGGATCAATATCATGAATAACAATATCGGAGCTATCAAATCGATTCATCGTCAAGAATTGAATAGTATAACATAGGACGATCTTTTATCCATACTGAACTCAAAATTTGATTCCCGATACAATCAATAATTCCTTTATTTATTTATCATTCTTTTCCATTCTTTCTTTTCTATAACCTACCGCCCTCTTTGTACAATCATCTGATGAAGTATCATCTAACCGCCTTTCCACTTACCATTGGTTCGAAACAAACCCCAACAAACAATAGAAGCTCAATGAAAAAAAAGGAAGGAGCTAAGTTATAAACTCCTTTTTTTAATGATCAAATCTTCTTGGAAAACAAAAGAAGTATGATAAAGACGAGTACAAATTCCGGTATAAAAAAATCGAATATTCCATCAAATTCACTATTTTTTTATATATTTATATATAAATTTAAAAAGTTTGTTCTTTCAAGGAAAAACCCTTATAAAAAAAAAAAAAATTCATTACCTCGCTAATAAAAAAGTGATCCTTGTTTGATCTTTATTTTTTGAATATCCTCTTTCATTGGATTAGGAATGGGACGCATATATCAAAAGCTCAATGCGAAATTTGAATGAGATAGATTATTTCAAATTAGTAAAATTTGAAATTGAGGTTACACAAAATAGGGCCCGAAAAGGATATACTTTTATTTTAATCTTAAAAAAAAAGTATTCTATACTATTCTATACACAGTAACTATGTTCAATTTATTTTATATTGTACAAATTCCATTTATGTATGTACTCCCGGGAAACATACAATACTCTACTCTATTTCATATTTCACAGATCGGGAGTAATTGAAAAAGCCAGACCCAGTACAGTACGGTATCCCGTGGAATCCTGAATCTGATGCTAATAATATAATAATTGTACTAATCCACATATGCCTCTCTCCCATCAATCGAATCGGTACTAGTCGAAGAAATGGAAATTCCC